TATTTCTTAGAGGTACTAAATACAACTCCATGAATGAGCAAAATGGAGGTTGCATTAATGATAAAGATCTCTGGGGAAACCGCTAAAAAAAGATTGAACATGTGGGAGGATCCGAACGAATTCTGCTTTCATTTCCCCCGTATGGAGCACTGAGTCACTTACGTTACGGTCTTCAGCGGGCAGGCTGCACTCTAGGCGACGGCTAGGAAGGATCGCTAGACCAGCAGCCAAACCAACAATGAATATATAATATAATGATAGTGATTCGGCTCAATAAAAAATGGAATGTAGAAAAGAAAGGGCGGAATAGCATAATTGTCCGATTTATTCCTCGATCTTCAAAGAAGACTGACTCCGACTTTCCGAAAAGATCGTCCTTGGTCCTTTTGACATAAGATTCTCGGCCGCTCAAGAGACTCTCTCTCGTATATATATTTATACGCAATATCTTGACTCCTACTACCCCTCCTTTCCGAAAAATTGATTGAGTCTTTGTCTAAGCGAGTTTTCTAGGCCGGGTGACCTGGCCACTTCTATTGCTTATCTTTTCATTAAATCTTTTGTTCTCTAGCGGACTTTCCGACTTCAACTGGACCACCCACCCGGACTAGGAACCCGAATTTATCCGCCTATCCCCGTCGAAGAAGGGGCGACGGCCTTGATTATGCCGGGCATGCTCCCCGAACCCCACCCAATTAATAAGACTAAGTAAAAAAAAATGGAAATAGTGAATCAAGATCTAGATGGATCCCTATCTTTCTCTCTATCCACGGGATACCTATCTAGATGAAAAAATCCATCTATGAATCGATCTAGACTATCCTCTATCCGGATAGAGATGTCCCTATGAGTGACTACGCCGATCTTTATATGTTTTGGCCACGTCCGTTTCTGCTCCGAAGAGGAAGGTTTGGATCTTTTAATCTTATGTCGTGAGGGATATGACCTATGTTAGGTCCATAAGATACCACAGCTTTTGGTGTTCTATGATTAACCTCCGAATAATGAGTAGGTAGTTCGATCCTTTTGATTCTTCTCTTCATAGTCAACTTATGGGGGGATGCGAAGCAATAGGTCGAATTACTATATAAAGATAAAGAAGAGTTGTAAACTATAGGACTGATTGTTCGAGTAGGAAGATTTAGGTTTTTCTCCTTCCTTCTCTTCGATAAGAATAGGGATTTTAACAAATTCCTCTTCATTCTCTTGTGCTCAGCGAAGGAACTTCCTAAGCATACTTTTTCGGATCCAAACTTCTTTGTTCTTTCTAAGTCTTCTTCTTGCATAGAAGAACGCAACTGTTGCAAAAACCGGGATTTTAGTAGTAGGCGGCATCCCCTCTTAGTTTTGAGTAGGTGGAACCATTCAGTTTTGCTTCTTCTCCACATTCTTAGCGGTTGATGCAGTAATTTGCCTATGATTTTTTCAACTGAAATTTCTTTATAGAAAGATCTCCTTATTTCTTCACCGCGTATTATCGCGTTATTTTCTTGAAAAGATATTATATCACCGTGGGAAAGTTTAAAATGAGTAATGCTTACCATTCCTTTATTCACACAAACCCTTCGATGACTTATCGGCTGCCTTGCTTGAGGAATAGTTTCAAGAAAATGGAGACGAAGCGGAATAACGTCAAATCTTGTTTCTGGATTGAGTGGAAAAGGGATATATGAAGTTCGTTTTGTTCCTCTGTGCATCTCTGTGATGGGTAAATCCCCATGAAAAAGGGGCAACTTTCGTGTAGTTTGTAATTGTATATAACTGGTAAGATATTTTTTCGGATAAATCTTTCTCTTCTTAATAGATCTCTTCCTGTTCCTCAATCTTCGGAGAATGCGGCGTTGTATTATTGTCAGTTCTCTGTTCCGAACATTTCCTGAAAGTAGACGACAAGTTTGAAATCTTAATGGGGACAAATCTATATCTCGTTGAATCAGTTTTTTAAGCAGCCACATTGCGTCCCTGGGACTCGAACCCAATTCTGCAACAACCCCTGTTCCTGTCCTTTCTTTGTTTTGTTGATCTATTCCTCTTCACGTTGTCTTTTTAAAAAAAGACTGAAAGTATGGGCTATTGACACCATGGTCAGAAAGAGATTTGAGGACTTTTCTAAGTCCCGCTTCTACGATAAAGTCTTTCCGGTTTTAATAAAGCGAGCGCCACTCTGTGAATCCACGATCCGTAAGGATCTAGCTCCGCCACATTTTGAGTAGCACTTCTTTCTTTTTTGAAAAGGCCACAAAACTCTTTTCAAAAAAGAAATCTACAGTTTTTGGTGGTTCATTTTTTTGTGAAAGAAAGAGGCGGAAAGCTATGTCCTGTACAGTTTCTCCTCCCACCTGAGGGCGAAGTCATGACTCGACCTTTAGTTTTGTGACTCGAGTACTTGTTGCGAGAGGTACTGACGTAACTCGACTAAAAGGAGAGGTTGTTTACATACTTGAGCTTTCTGCGAGAGGGATTTATTACTCGACTAAAAGGAGAGAGAGCAAGGTGAACTCTTCCCATTGCTAACATTCCAGGGATTCCAGAACCAACTAATCTAATCTCCTAACCTGGGATTCCTTAACCAACTACCAATTAAAAGAGTAAAACACTTCCTTGGGATAAACTGATTCAAACAGATAGGCAGATTGAAATGGAACTTTCTACAAACAAAAACTCCTTACCTTACTTGGCTTACCTCTCCCATTCCTCTAATCCCTAACCAAAACAAACCTAATCTCATCACCTCATTGCTAATATTGCTGGGATTCCCTCCTAACCAACTAATCTCCTTACCTCCTATTCCTGGGATTACTGGGATTACTGGTTCTCACATTCCTAACATTCCTAGGAATTCGCAAGACACCATAGGCAACATGGGAATCCTTGATCTACTTGTTTCTCAGATTCCCTTTGAGGTTAGGAGAGTGAGTCGATTCGACGAGGCTAGCTTGTAGGTTAGCCTTTAGTTTCCGTCAAAGAATTGGATTTTCATACTTCCTTCCCCTTTGGTCGATTCAAGTGGACTTTATCCTAGATTTGTCGATTTCTCCCTGGTTGAGGACCTTTGGATGCCAGTTTTCTAGATGCCAGTTTTCTATAAGAAGGGTCAGCCTTAAAGGAAAAAAACCAATCCCAAGGTAAGGTCTAAACTGATCTAATCGGTAAAGCCGGAAAAAGAGCTGAGTTTAACGGCGAGAAGCTCCTTTCAAAGGAAGGAGTGACAGAAAAGGTCGGGACAGTGGCTGCTAACCACATTGACTTCGGAAGATTTGGATGTGTTAAGGCTAACCTCCCAAAACTCACTAAATTTACGTTGCTTCACAAGGTAATTCCTATTTGCTTACTTGTTAGAGTAAGGAAAGGAGAAGAGCTTCAAGGTAGAACCTATGAACGTAGATCGCATATAATGTGTCGATCTCATCACCTTACCAACCAGGGCCTATGTATACGAAACTGGTGCACCATCTGCAATCGCTATATATACCTGACCTAGCTTCTCGTGTATCACCCTTTTTTTATTCCTTTCCTAACTATCACTGACCGCGGGGGAAATGCTGACAGAATGCCAATACTTGTTCGATCGAAATTCTAACAGTTGTTCCGGGCGTTTAATGTTTGTTCTGGTTCAAGCTAGAAAACGGTCAAGTGTGTTTCTAATCAGGGTTATCTAAATTGGAATAAGTACTTTTTGATAACTTTGTCTCATGCGGAGCAAAGCCCTTCTTAGTCAAGCTTAGTCCCTTTGGAGTATATTTAAAGGGAAGTGCGGATCTGGAGTGTTTTGTTTAGACGAGCTATGCAGCAAGCTGAGTTCTATCGAAACAACGTTTTCCGGGCATACGAGAAAAGAGTCCAGCCCAGCATATTTATTTGCGACTTTCTTGATCCCGGAAATCTTGTACTCCAGAGTCACGGATAAAGATAAAGTGGACTACCCTGTATGACCTACAGTTCTTTTTAGTGGCTTTTTCTTGTCCTGGACCATTCAGCCCTTTCTCAACCAAGTATAGGTAGAAGCCCTCTTTTCCATACAGATAAAGGTTCGACTTCCAAGAGAAAAGATAAGGAAGTCGGTATTGATCGTGGAAATATCTTAGAAAGTCTTCAAAATCGCTTCTCTTCCTTCATTCTCAGTAGGCTACCGTCCTCGGAACCAATGCCTAAGATTTGCCCTTGCGGTCTGCCCTTAGTCTAAAGACTTCTATCCACTACGATGGAATCTGTTTAGTGGAGAGAAGGCCTAGTTAATCTAGCACTATGGTGGAATCTAAGTGTAAGATATTGTTCCGCGGTTGGAAAACTAGCTCCTATGCGCCTGTAGGTAGGACGTTAGAAAAAGAATCCGAATTAGGCTTGCAGACCTACTATTAGGCTTTCAGTGTAGTAACCTAGATGCTGAATATAGACTCCCATCTATAGTAAAAGAGAAGAAAGTCAGGCGGACACTGGCAGCTGCAAGTCAGTCGGTTGGCTTCCGTCACTTCTATAAAACGCTGCCCAACAGACTGAAATGACTATCTTCGGGATATGATGCCAGAGTTAGTGCTTTTGCGGCATCTAGTTCAGTATCAGAGGCGCTGCGCTGCCCTTGGCTAAGAAGGTTTACTTCTCTGTCACTTCCGTACTTCTGTAACTTCTCTTTAGCTTATTAATGGAATTGGTTAGAAAGTCTTTCCGGCTAGAAGAGAGGGATTAGTACACCTCCAACACTGACTTCTTAGTCGAGTAGTTCTCTTTCTCCTGGGCTGAGACGTGACCTCTTCTCCTCGTTTTCATTGGGAGGGAAGATATAGATACAAAGGTAAGCACGAACGGAAGTATTCGAAAGAGCTATTTAGCTGAAAACTCTATAGCTAAATTACTCTATCATAGAAGCCATTACTGACTGAATCTGGGAGGGCAAAAGGCTTAGTAATAGTAAGCTTCTCAACCCTGGTAAGGGTTTACTTCGTCCCAGGCCAGGTCGTTGCTCGTTGCACGGTAGGCGGCTTTGAGGAAAGGTATGAAGTCACTCGCCCTTTAGCTTTAGAAAGCAGGAGAGGTGCTTTAGCAACTCGACTGAAAGGAAAGGTTGTGAACACAAACTCGACTGAAAGGAGAGGTTGTTTACATACTCGAGCACTTGTTGCGAGAGGTCCAAGGTAATTTATTACTCTTATAAAAGAGGGAACTCAACTGAAAGGAGAGGGAGAGGGATTTGACTTTTTCTGTCAGGCCAATTTCTTTCTAGTGGTAAGTGCTTTCAGCCAGTTCTAGTCCTTTTCTTATACGCTTATTGGCGTTAGCACATTCCTCTTTCTTATTGGATGGAGTTGTTTTTTGCCACCTGGAGTTTTAATGGAAGTTTGAGTGCGTCCTAAAAGCCAATGCTTCTGCCTTTTGGAAGTGTCTGCCTATATCTGTCCTCCCCATTTAATCAGTCTCTGTCCTTACCTTCGACGGTAACCCCTTTATAGTACAGCAGTCCCGTTTCCGGCAGTGCCTTCCCCCCCTAGTCTAGACCGAGTATCAATAGTTGTAGTTCCTGTCCGTTATGGACCCTTCGTATCTTTAAAATCCAATCAATGTGTGGTGTGTATCCAAGGGCAAATGCAATCTCTGAATCTGTTACAGCCATTGTAGCACTAGGTGCCTACCCATAAGCAGTAGTTGCCCTTGAATGTGCATCAAATCCTAAGACAAGCCTATCTAATCTCACTTCTTAGTCTAAAGCACTCAAATCCCTTCTAAGGATCCAGCCCTTTTTGAATCCCTCTCTTTTCTTCATGCTGTGAAGAAATTTTCCCTATCCCCCTGACTGGCGAGGCTTCTTCTAAACGAGTGGAGTTCAGTTAGACTGCCCCTTCTTTCTCGTGCTCTCCGTCCAAGCGAGCTAACTCCTGATCTCCTGTTGTAAAGATCTCCAGACCAAGGCTATTCTTACCAGTTGACATCCATCCCGTTGCATTCCCAGCGGTTTGAGTTCTATTGGATGGGGTTCTATACGAGCGTTCCATACCGTCTCTTGGGATCAAACTGGACTCCCTTCAAGAGATAGATTTCTTTCCACGATAATATCTATATTTTCTTAAGAAAGAAGACTAGAATATCATTGGGAGTGCACTTAAGCCAATTGGAGTACTAGGCCTTCTGTTCCAGTGACAGTTATAGAAAAAAGCGAAGCCCTCCACTCATAAGTAATAAGTAATTTCATCCCTTACCAGTCCGTCCTACCAGCTCTTCTGTCTTCCTTTTTAAAAGGAGCTAACGATACGATGTTCAAGCTTTGCCAGAAGCCTTTTGCAGAGAGAAAGTTCGAAGATCAGGATCAGGATTGGATTGAAAATCAATCTCCTCAGCATTCAATTCAAGTGGGTCTATCGATACAAGTGGTAAGACCGATAATTCAGCATCCAAGACCTGGCCGATGTCTACTTCAAATTCAAGTGCCACTTATCTTAACACAACTCGGGCTAATCGACTCCCAGCCTATCCCGACCTGGTCCTTTCGAACCAGTCTTTATAAACCTGGTGAAAGCAATCAAGCAGGACTTACCTGCTGGGAGCCCCCTTCCTTCTATTCCGAAACCTAGAAGTTTTTTTTTCCAGCTTTCTCTTCTCTCCAGCACTCTCGGACTGATCATCCAATCCATCTTGCTGCGACAAAGCAAGCTTAGGAATGAATCTAAGAAATTTAGGTCTCTGCCCGCTTGAAAGATTTCTTCTTTCCTCTTCGGTGAAAGAGGGCAAAAGTGTGTAGGAGAAAGAATTCTAAAAACGTCGACGCTTAATTCGCCCCCTCCATCCTTCAAAAGTAAAAGAAAGGCTCAAATATCAATATATATATATTTGAGGATATTTTAGGGCCCTAGAACGCAAAAAAAGGTGGGTGAACAAGAGTTGTCACGATAGGAAAGAGAAATGACTATAAGGAACCAACGATTCTCTCTTCTTAAACAACCTATATCCTCCACACTTAATCAGCATTTAGTAGATTATCCAACCCCGAGCAGAAAGGACGACGGTACCATGATACTTTCTGTTTTGTCGAGCCCTGCTTTGGTCTCTGGTTTGATGGTTGCACGTGCTAAAAATCTGGTACATTCCGTTTTGTTTCCCATCCCAGTCTTTTTTTCTATCAATCAAGTATTCAGTGACTTTTGTTGTCTTCCTATTATAAGACGCATGGCAACAAAATGCCAACTCCTTCTTTTTTTGATTTCTCAATTTATCCTTTTGCTGGTTCTTACCAAATTGGTACTTGTTCTAGGCTATATGTTTATGGACGACCTCAGTCGTGCCCTTTCTCAATTCGTCCCCGGTTTTTCCGGAGGATTGGGAGGGGGGTCGAATACACCGCCTCCAAACCCGTTAGGGGATTTTTGTCTCTCTTCTTATCAAACTTCGAGCGAGCACTATCACGATCAGCGGAGGGGTGATTCCGACTTTTCCTCCGCGCCCGGAGTACAGGAAACACAACGGCACGCGGCGGGAAGTTCCACAAACCTTTACTTGAACCTCGAGGACCAAAGCAAAGATCCTATCGAAAAGGAGGTTGAGCGTCTAAGCTGGAAGTGCGACAAAATCAAACAAAAGATGATAATCAAGACCCAGTCTTTATTGATAGAAAGAGGTTACGAGATTCCGGATGAACAAGACATCGAACGAGCCATCAATATTGTGATGACTGAACATGAAGCCATCGATATAGATCAACGTAGTAAGCGGTTCCAAAAACTTTATTCCCGGTTAGGAAAAAACGGAGACAAGTTTTGGATGGAGCTACTGGAATCGCTGGCTAACTACAATATAAATAAAAGCGATTCCGACGACTAAACCGCCATTTCAGGTTTACTTCTTTCATTCTATAGATACCTCTGGTAGGTAAAGCACTCGACTGTGCTTTATTGAAAGTTCCCATCGCGGGGGCGAGGATACTTGCCTTCGCGGTTCGACTTTCTTTTCAGGCTTGACTCATTATTTTCCTAGGTATAGGTCCTCTCCTCCCCTTTAGAGCTCTTTATGATGCCCACTGAGTAAGATTCGGGGGCTTCCGGCGCAGAAGCTCATTCTGAACCGCGGGAACCTTCGTCTCAATCTTCATAATCAATTTATGCCATCTTAAAAAAATTGGAATCTTGTTAGGTACCCGTACGACAGCTCTAATAATGAGCTAACGTACTCATCTTTAGAGTGGTTTGTGCGCAGGCTCGAGAAGTTGCTGCCCGCTTCAGAAGACCTTAGGGTGCCTTCGATTCCTGGACGACTTTGTTCGTCGTGTACAGGGGACGGGAAGAGACGGCTGTTCGCGAGCAAATCTGCGACCCTCTCCGCCCTTCTCACATCACATGGTGGTGTGGTATGCGGCAGAACATGTCTATCCTTCCTCCTTCTTCTTTCAGTCGAAACTTCCTCCTAGTGAGGTGTTCGCCTATCCAGGTATGGAAGTATTCAATGAATACACTCTGTACCATGCATGGGTGGATGAAGCTTTATCTGGAGTATCAAAGATGGAATTGTATGCTAAGGCTTAGTGCCAGTATAGAGCTTGAAGTCTTTATGGATGTGCCGATCTTTATCCGTACATATTACCGACCTGCGAACATGGATGATTCGTTCAGGTACGGGATAATATTTAGGATGTACGATTTGGCTGTCCAGTTACAGTGGGGCAATGTCATGAAATTGCTACCAGTAACTAAGACTCAAGTGGAGAAAAAAAGCACTCAATTTGAATGTAAGTAAAACACGGGATGGAAGAGGAGGCCTGAACCAACAGGGATGAAACAGTATAGATTCCCCTGGGCGAAGCAAGTCACCGATTAGTAACCTAAGAAAGAGTTGTCAACGGGCGAGTGTCCTGCTATAAGGTAAACTCCTACTATTTCAGCTTCTTTTCCCGTGGTCGAAAGCTAAATATCTCAAGATGATATTTTCCAAACTCTCGACAAGCAGCAAATAGAAAATGAAAAGAAGATTTTGAAGGATCTGATTTCGTCTAAGGAGTGGCGGTTAACAGAAGGCCATTTCAACTTATGCTCTAAAAAGATAGAAAGCATTGTTGATAAAGCCCTCTCTTTATATAAAGAGGGCTTTGCGCCTTCGGATAAAGGAAGATTCCGATATTCGCATAGGTATTGAAGCGGGGATCTGAACAGCTAGCTTCCCCTCAAATGGGAGCCGTTTAAGTAATCTTAAAAGAGTCCTCGACTGTATTGGAAAAACAAAAAGTTCAATATGGCGGGAGATCTATAATTTTATTGAGAGCTTTCAATCAAATTAGATTGTAAAGTAGTAGTCCTGTGTAAAAAAAAAGCTGGTGGGGCGGGGTCCAAGCAAGCGTAATAAGGGGAGGGGGACTAGGGTGGAAGGGTCGTCGAAGGAGATGCATTTCTGGTACAAGTGGTATTGGACAAGATCTCAGGGAATCATCTCTTTCAGATTTCTGCCTTTCTTTCCCATGACGACTAGGAAAAGGCAAATCAAAAATTTTACTTCGAATTTTGGACCTCAACATCCTGCTGCTCATGGTGTTTCACGATTAGTATTGGAAATGAACGGAGAAGTGGTGGAACGTGCGGAACCACATATTGGATCACTCCAGTGCGGCACGAAGCCGCTGACGCCGAGTCGGCTCCTATGCCGCTAGCTATGCCCTGCTTGGTCCCCCGGCACGGTGGAGGTTCCGTAGCGGGTCATGAGCACCGGGCTAAGGGGCGAAGTCACTCGACTGAAAAGAGAGGGGCGGTTGAGCAACTCAAGCGAACCGCCCTACCTTACTACAACATAGGGACAGAGGGGAGAAGGTTGTGAAGGTGGCCTCGTTATCCACACCTCTGGTCGGATGAATGGAGGACCGCCCGACCCGGGTTTCATGAGCGTTGGCGGGTCCTGGAGTGCCTGTCAAGGGCGCTAGCGCATACCCCGGGGTGATCATCATCACCTGCACCTCACATCTCGGCGTAGTGGAACGTGTAACCCGCCTGCTGTCTCATTCAACTACATTTGTTACTGTAATCTATAGCCTAACAGAAGGCAGCGTCGAGGGGCTTTAGGAACTCGACTGAAAGGAGAGGAGAGAAATTCCCATACAGCCAGCGGGGAGGATGGCACTACAGGCAAAGACCGTCTGGCGAAAACGCCGCAGGCGCGAAGCGTGGTAGGCCTGCGCCGGGTGAGCATAGGGGGGAAAGGGATCCCGGACGGTGGAAGAGCCAGGGGAGGCCGGGTCATTTGACGGAAATGGAAGGCTTTTCCCCTCTTATAGAAAGCCCTATGAAGTTAAGGGGAAGTGAATAAATTCTTGGAAAAAGAAGGAGCGAGCCTATATATAAAATGTAAGAAAGTCAATTATTCAATGAATAGATGATAAAGTCAACCGTACGACAGACAGCGCTGCCTACACGCGAATTAGCTTCCAAGGTCGAGCAGTCTCAATTTCACTACAGGATTTGCGAATGAATGCTGGGCTGGGCCACCTCGAATGGCGTGAGCCGCATGCGGGGAGACCCGCACGTACGGTTTTTAGGGGGATCTGGCCGAAAGACCGGCCGGCGCCCACCCGACTAGAGGGACTGAGAAATTAATAGAGTACAAAACTTATCTTCAAGCTTTACCTTATTCTGATCGTTCAGAGGGCGATCGCGGAGTCACTGAATGAAGTCCTCCGTTTCTTTCGGAGGTGCTGACCCGCAGCGAGGCAGAGATGACTAAGTGACATATGGAATATGGCGACAACAACAGCATGTCGTAGAAGGAGAGAACAGGTGGAGCCAACGACCCACGTTGACTAACGTATCTACAACTACATCCCCGAGCGGCAGTCAAACGGAGGCGTGAATGCAAGATGCCAGCGGAATGATCGGCCGGACAGAGGCTAGGGCTGCTTCCTTCCCACCGCGTCCTTCCTTGTGTATCGGAGATATAAAGCGAGTGCACCGGAAAAGAACGGGAACTGGGTCGATCTATTGCGAAGCATCCGAAGCATAACTGCACACTCACACGATCTTTGCCGAGAGATAGGAGCATTCGGTGGAACCGGTGAACTACACTTGCTTCTGGATAGATGTGTGGGACAGAGGGCTCGTGGTACCTTCTGCCCACCCTTCCTCCTCTGCTTTGAGAACTGTGTGAACGGAGAGTGGACAGAAGGGAAGGAGGTCCTCATACAGAGAAAATCATGGAATGGGTCGAGATAGATGACAGCGCCTTTTTCCTCTCTTCCTTGCCGGGAGGGCAATCTTCTCTTATGGTCTTTACTTCCCGCCCGGCCTGGAAATTGAATCCAGCCCCCTTCTTTCTGATCCATTCATTTCTGCAAGCCCAGAGCGTTGCCTCCCTTCTATTGCATAACCTAAAAAGCTATAAGCAAAGTACCAAAAGCGCGCTCCGCCCGGTGACTAAGAAAGAAATTGGTTTGCGCAACAATTAAAGTGATGAGGTCGAAGGAAGTAGGGCTCCTATTGAAAGGCTTTCCCTCCCTCAAAAGAAGACTAGCTTTCAATACTAGTTCTTACGTTACGCTGCCATTTTTCCAATATCATTGAATAGCATGGCCTGGGGCTAAAGTAACTCAAGTGGGAGAGCCGTGTTATGGGTGACCTTATTGCACGGTTCAGAGAGCACTTGTGTATGTGATGCAAGTGAACGTGTACGAAAAAGCTGTCGTAAAGTTTCGTTTTTCGTTCCGTTTTCGACCCTATCTATGTTTCTATGATGGCCCAAGAACACGCTCATTCTTCAGCTGTAGAGAAACTTTTGAATTGCGAGGTACCATTACGAGCTCAATATATACGAGTGTTATTCCGTGAAATAACTCGAATTTCAAATCATTCACTTGCTTTAACTACTCATGCTATGGATGTGGGAGCATTAACTCCGTTCCTGTGGGCTTTTGAGGAGCGGGAGAAATTGTTGGAATTCTATGAAAGAGTCTCGGGAGCCAGGATGCATGCCAGTTTCATACGACCAGGTGGAGTGGCACAAGATCTGCCTCTTGGCTTATGTCGAGATATTGATTCCTTCACACAACAATTTGCTTCTCGTATCGATGAATTAGAAGAGATGTCAACCGGCAACCGTATCTGGAAACAACGATTAGTGGATATTGGTACTGTCACTGCACAGCAAGCAAAGGATTGGGGATTCAGTGGTGTAATGTTAAGAGGTCGTGCGACATGAAGACATTGATAGCAATATGGGGGAAGTTCCCATCAGGCAACAATGGTTCCGCCTGACTCTACTTAAGCATGCATATTATGTAAGTGAAGACTTGGTGTGAAGCCTTGGAGCTTACGTTAGAAGAGCAAAAGGCCCGGGGCTAGGGTGAGCTGGGGGGGGACAGCGTAAGTGAGCGAATGTGTGTAAGCCCAGTCAAAGATGACTGTTCTAAGCGGGGGGAGCCACCCACCTTTGAATGGTGTTGGTCCTACGGACCGTGAACGGATTTCGCCTCTGGCCTCTGGGCACGTCGGAACCGCGTGAGTTCACCGGGGTGGAGCACGGTCCGCCAAAACCGGCATAGATTAGGTGCT